CTTCCCCATACCACGAGGGAAAGGGAAAAAGAAAAAACTACCATTAAAGCAGCCCAAGCAAGACTTACTATATCCATGTAAATTTTGTCTCCTATCTATCAATATGAAGGAATTTTTTTATTCTTTATTGTTCAAAAATTGTTCCAAAATTTTTCTTGTATTTTTTTTCTTTTGGATTATTCACTCAAAATACTATAATAATAGTGGAATTGTTGGTACAGAGTCAAAAAAGGATTCTGGGCTAACGCCATTGACGAAAAACCAGAATCCACTCTATTAGAACATATCAAAAGTTCTTTTCTATTATTTTAAGTAAAACCGGAAAACATTAAGCATAAAAAAAATATAATGTAATACAATATTTCAAATCTCTTGTCGATCAGGCGACACCCGGATTTGAACTGGGGAAAAAGGATTTGCAGTCCCCCGCCTTACCACTCGGCCATGCCGCCAGTATATATATTTCTATATGAAATATATGAGAATATCCCCCTTTTTTTTATTGAACTGAAAAAACATGAAATAAAAAAAAACAAGCTTACACCTTCTGTTACAAAAGAAAAAAATCTCGGGACAAATTGCAACCGTTAACTATTAATTTATGAATAATTCTTGAATATTTGAATATCCTTTTTTCATTTCTTAATGAGATACTTAGTGAGATAAGAAAATAAAAATGGATACATAACTAACCAATATTTCTTTCTTTTTTTTATTGAAAAAACTTTCTCTATTCCAATTATAACAGCAACTGTCAGTATATGTAAACCCTAGAACATAAATTTGAATTGTTACACAGGTATTATCTAATCGGGTATCTTATCTATATATATATATAATACCTATACTATACGAATACGGAATTCTCAAAAAATTCTGGCGCCCCCTCCTTTTTTTCAATTTTTTCTATTAAATAGATTGAATAGAAAAAAAAATTAACACGACGTGTTATGTGTTGTCCCGAACGGATATGACTGCAATAAAGTTAGACATAGATCTATCTATTCTATCTATCTATATATATAGATATAGATAGCTAACTATAGCTAGAGTTAGATCTATATTAATACATACAAATCTTATTACACACTCTAATCGTATTCTCCCCAAAAAGTCAAAAATGTTTCTCCTCTTTTTCTAATTCTTTTTTGAACAATAAAAAAAGGTGAAGTTTAAAAAAATGAATTCTATATTGTTTCGGATTATTAGATCCTTATCTCATTGAGCAGAACAAATCCCGAATTCATTTTTTTCTGGTATCCGATTGAATTGGAATATGTAATATTATAATAATGATAGAAATTAATACTGATAGAAATGGAATGTATTTTTTTTGATATTCCTTAAAAAACCTTAAAATCCAGGTCGAATTTTTCAATTCATTTCCATTTTTAGATTAGAATTTCGATTCTATCTGTTTGTTTTGTTGCAAATTCCTTCCTTCGAAGTTGAGTGTAAAATTCGATTTTATTTATTCCTCTTTTCAGAATTATTTATTCCTCTTTTCATAATAAGTATTTCATACACAGAGTTAGGTACAATTTCATGTAATTCAGTAAAAAGAACAGAAATTCCATTATTACTAAATTGATTCATGTGATTTGATGAAGAATGACAGCAAATCATGGAATATTTTTCTATAAAATTCACGGGGAAGTTCAAAATGCTTGAGAGTGAAAATGAAGGAATGTCTACACTACCTGGATTGAATCAGATACAATTTGAAGGGTTTTGTAGATTCATTGATCAGGGCTTAACAGAGGGGCTTTTTAAGTTTCCAAAAATAGAGGATACAGATCAAGAAATTGAATTTCAATTATTTGTAGAAACATATCAATTATTAGAACCCTTTATAAACGAAAAAGATGCTGTATATGAATCGCTTACATATTCTGCTGAATTATATGTATCCGCGGGATTAATTTGGAAAAGTTGTCGGAACATACAAGAACAAACTATTTTTATTGGAAATATTCCTCTAATGAATTCTCTGGGAACTTTTATAGTAAATGGAATATACCGAATTGTAATCAATCAAATATTGCAAAGCCCCGGTATCTATTATCGTTCAGAATTGGACCCTAACGGAATTTCGGTGTATACAGGCACTATAATATCAGATTGGGGGGGGAGATTCGAATTAGAGATTGATAGAAAAGCAAGGATATGGGCTCGTGTAAGTAGGAAACAGAAAATATCTATTCTAGTTCTATCATCAGCTATGGGTTCGAATTTAAGCGAAATTCTAGAGAATGTTTGTTATCCTGAAATTTTCGTGTCTTTCCTAAATGACAAGGATAAAAAAAAAATCGGGTCAAAAGAAAATGCCATTTTAGAATTTTATCGACAATTTGCTTGTGTTGGTGGAGATCCAGTATTTTCTGAATCTTTATGTAAAGAATTACAAAAAAAATTTTTTCAACAAAGGTGTGAATTGGGAAGAATTGGTCGACGAAATATGAACCAAAAGCTTAATCTTGATATACCTCAGAACAATACA